ATTTTGGATCGGATTTGGCGGCATGGCCAAGCGGTAAGGCAGGGGACTGCAAATCCTTTATCCCCAGTTCAAATCTGGGTGTCGCCTGATCAACAAAATACTTAGAATTTCTTATTCTACTGATAGAATAGAACTCGACAAATTCTTGCCCTGCATAAGCAAAGGCAAAGGACGGGGCTTGTCGATACTTGATTTATAGAATACATAGTTCTATAAAAGACTGTAAGTTGTTTTCTCAAAATCTGGCTCTGTTTGGGTTCTGGGTAGCGGCCCAAACAGATATACCAATAGGGATGAGGTAAGGCTTACTTATTAATTCCAGAACTACGAAAGTAAGAGGTCAGAAATCTTGGTATCCAAAGGTTCCTAAAGGACATTCCATTTTTGCTCCTAGGATTGAAGAAAAGATTATACGAAAGACTATCAAGACTTCCTAATTATCTTACACTACCTACACTAACGTAGGGTCTACTGACTCTGTCTGGAATTAGATTGGATAGGCTGATGGGAAATCAATTTAGGAGTTGTGGAAAGGACTGAAGATACTTTGTATCCATACTTACGAGAGACTCCGAGTACTCAAACATTCAATCAGGATGGTTGGTCGGCTCTTATCTTATAGAATAACAGAGTAAAAGTCAAAGTAAAAAAAAGATTTCTTTGGTCGTGTAAGGGGATTACAAAAAAAATGTATGTAATAATGGTAGTGATGTCTCCCCATTCTTTCACAGAAAGAAAGACAGTAAGGCTTAGATCAAATAGGAAATGTAGGTATCCAATAGATAGTTATCTATCTTGATGGTATATTTTTTTTATATTTTTGCTTATGAAAGAAAGGTAACAAAACAAACAATAGGTCTTACTATTCCCACATGTTCCATTAGGAGCATTCCTTTGCAATTTGCAAGGAAAAGGTGTGTGTATCGTATTTTTACTTAATACTTCCCAATTCTACCAGAAATCCTATAAAGAATCTGTTACGAGTGGATTCATTGAATTGGTTCATCAATAGCCTTAAGTCAGAATCCTATTTTGACTCTGCGCCATTGATTCTACTATGATTATTGATCAATAATGGAATAATTCCTTCATAGAAATAGGAGATATAATTCACATGGATATAGTAAGTCTCGCTTGGGCTGCTTTAATGGTAGTCTTTACATTTTCCCTTTCACTCGTAGTATGGGGAAGGAGTGGACTCTAGGTATATTAATAATTGATTGAGTAATCGATTGAGTAATCGATTGAGTAATCGAATTGTATCAATTGTTTAATTGATCGTTTTGCATTGATCGTTTTTCGAAGCTTTATTTTTAAAAAGCTTGTCTTTCTTTCAAAATTATACTGGAAAGACAATAATGAATAATAACCATTCGATCAAACAACGAATGATTACTATAGTTTAGTTGTATTTCAAAACTCAAATCTACGCATGATAGGAAATTTTTTCCAACCGAATTCCTCCTAAATATTCTGTTTGGATAAACCTGTTCTTACCAGAATTATGGATATTACAATGAGAAAAAATCAATCCCTAGTTTTTTCTTTATTTGTTTCTCTCTTTCTTTACTTTCACTGTTCTAAGAACAAATCGTTCTGCTATTAGATTACGACGATACTTACTTTCTACTGGAAGTGACTAGTGGTTGTCCAAAGAGGTTCTACACATAATAAAATTTGATCTTTCTTCCGCTGAGTGATCCACCACATATCATACATTTAACATTTTAGACTCCTAGAGATTTTTTTATGCTTTTTTGACTCATCTCATGTCATGTTTAAGCATGAAAAATGGTCCGAGTCCCCTTTACTAATCTACTTCCTTTCAAAATCTGAAGAAGTTACCATAGAACTTCGTAAATGATCTGTTAATGGCTCAATCAATGACTTCTTGGGATGGGAAATCAAAAAAATTCCTTGGTTTTGTTTTCTTTTGCTATAGTATATTCCTATACTATTCTTCCTCTATTGATTCTTTTGATGGATCCCGGAACCTATATATATAATTATAAGAAACCTAGGAATTAGAAGAATTGGCCTTCGATTATTTTGGGTTGATCGAAATCGAGTGGATGTAGCGAAAAAAAGAAATAGAATTAGACTGCTATTTCGATGTACTAGTTTACTATTTAGATTAGATGTACATCTAATACATCATATACATACATATTGTAAATTGATCTATATAAACCCTCCATTTAGATAAAGTCTATATCTGTATACAATACAACTTTATATGATAATATCATTGTATACAATATTAGATAATATAAAATACTCTAAAGTGTGGTAGAAAGGACTATATATAGTCCTTTCTACCACATTTTATGATTCCAACCAGATCATTTCATTTAAGACTTGGAATTTTCTTTTAATCCCTTTCTTTCATTTCTTCAATCATTGAAAAAAGGATTGATAAGAACTAATAATTCAGATTAAAATTAATCATTTTGACTGACTGTTTTTACGTAGATAATAAGTAAAAAAGCAGTAGGAACTA